GCTACTGTAGCTTACTTAAAGCATAACACTGAAGATGTTAAGACGGACCCTAGAAAGTCCCAATGGCATAAAAGCTTGGTCCCGACTTTACTATCAGCTTTAGCCTGAATTACACATGCAAGTCTCCGCACTCCCGTGAAAATGCCCTTAGTCCTCCAACCGAGGATAAGGAGCTGGTATCAGGCACAATTTTTGGCCCAAGACACCTTGCTATGCCACACCCCCAAGGGAATTCAGCAGTGATAGACATTAGGCAATAACCGAAAGCTTGACCTAATCAAGGCTAAGAGGGTCGGTAAAACTCGTGCCAGCCACCGCGGTTATACGAGAGACCCCAGTTGATAGACCACGGCGTAAAGCGTGGTTAAGGCAGAATTTACTAAAGCTAAACACCCCTAAAACTGTCATACGCAATCAGGGGCACGAAACTCCACAACGAAAGTGGCTTTAACATACCTGACCCCACGACAACTAAGAAACAAACTGGGATTAGATACCCCACTATGCTTAGTCATAAACCCAGATGCTAACTATACACCTAGCATCCGCCAGGGAACTACGAGCGCTAGCTTGAAACCCAAAGGACTTGGCGGTACCTTAGATCCACTTAGAGGAGCCTGTTCTAGAACCGATAATCCACGTTTAACCTCCCCACTTCTTGTTTACCCAGCCTATATACCGCCGTCGTCAGCTTACCCCGTGAGGGGCAGATCAGTAAGCAAAATTGGTACTACCCAAAACGTCAGGTCGAGGTGTAGCATATGAAGTGGAAAGAAATGGGCTACATTTTCTAAAAAAGAATACTACGGAAGGCACCATGAAACAAGTGCCCAAAGGCGGATTTAATAGTAAAAAGAAATCAGAAAGTTCTTTTGAACACGGCCCTGAGGTGCGCACACACCGCCCGTCACTCTCCCCAATAACAAGACAACGTATAAATAAAACACAAATAAACAACAAGGGGAGACAAGTCGTAACATGGTAAGTGTACCGGAAGGTGCACTTGGAATAACCAGAGCGTAGCTAAGTAGTAAAGCATTTCCCTTACACCGAAAAGACATCCATGCGAACTGGATCGCCCTGAGCAAAATAGCTAGCCCAACAAATAGGACTAAACCCCAAGAAATTAAAACACCTTCAAAACCACCAACACACGAAACTAAAGCATTCTCCCACCCTAGTATGGGCGACAGAAAAGGAAATACACGAGCTATAGAGAAAGTACCGCAAGGGAAAGCTGAAATAGTAATGAAAAAATCCGTTAAAGCACAACAAAGCAAAGACTAAAACTTGTACCTTTTGCATCATGATTTAGCCAGTAGAACCAAGCAAAGAGAACTTCAGTTTGGACCCCCGAAACTGGTGTGAGCTACTTCAAGGCAGCCTAAAACAGGGCAAACCCGTCTCTGTGGCAAAAGAGTGGGAAGACCTTCAAGTAGAGGCGACAAACCTAACGAACCCAGTTATAGCTGGTTGCCCAAGAAATGGATATAAGTTCAACCCTATTCTCCTTAAACTATAAATGTAAACACAACATTAAGTACTAAGAAACAAATAGGAGCTAGTCAAAGAAGGTACAGCTTCTTTGAAAAGGACACAACCTTAATAGGAGGCAAAGGATCATAACACACCAAGGACCTGATACTGCAGTAGGCCTAAAAGCAGCCACCAAGACAGAAAGCGTTAAAGCTCAAGCAATAAAAAATCCAATTATCCAGACAAACAATCCAACCCCCCTAATAACTATTGGGCTATTCCATGCCCCCATGGAAGAAATAATGCTAAAATGAGTAACAAGAAGGACTATCCTTCTCCCCGCACACGTGTATGTTAATCTGGACAAACCACTAACAAATAACGAACTCAAATAAAGAGAGAATTAGAAATTAAAAGAAGACCAAGAAAAACCTCTCAAAACCAACCGTTAACCCCACACAGGAGTGCACCACCGGGAAAGACAAAAAGGAAGAGAAGGAACTCGGCAAACACCAAAGCCTCGCCTGTTTACCAAAAACATCGCCTCCTGCAAACATAATATAGGAGGTCCCGCCTGCCCAGTGACTAAAAGTTTAACGGCCGCGGTATCCTGACCGTGCAAAGGTAGCGCAATCACTTGTCCCTTAAATAGGGACCTGTATGAATGGCATAACGAGGGCTTAACTGTCTCCTCCTCCAAGTCAGTGAAATTGATCTGCCCGTGAAGAAGCGGACATAAAAATGTAAGACGAGAAGACCCTATGGAGCTTAAGACACAAAATCAACCAAGTTCAACCACTTCCCATTAAAAAGAAAAACAAAATGACAACTGATTATCGTCTTCGGTTGGGGCGACCGCGGGGAAAAACAAAACCCCCATGTAGAATAGGAGAAATCCTAAGCCAAGATAAGACCCATCTAAGCCATAAAATATTTAACTATCAATGACCCGGCCTTCAAGCCGATCAACGAACCAAGTTACCCTAGGGATAACAGCGCAATCCTCTTTTAGAGTCCATATCGACAAGAGGGTTTACGACCTCGATGTTGGATCAGGACATCCTAATGGTGCAGCCGCTATTAAGGGTTCGTTTGTTCAACGATTAAAGTCCTACGTGATCTGAGTTCAGACCGGAGTAATCCAGGTCAGTTTCTATCTACAATAGTCCTTTTTTCCAGTACGAAAGGATCGAAAAAAGAAGGCCCATACTATAGGCACGCCTTAACCCCACCTGATGAAACCAACTAAACCAGATAAGGGGACACAAAACAACTAGCCAAGACCAAGGCTTGCTAGTGTGGCAGAGCCCGGCAATTGCAAAAGGCCTAAGCCCTTTCACCCAGAGGTTCAAATCCTCTCACTAGCTATGCTAACCCTACTCCTAACCCACATTATCAACCCGCTCGCCTACATCGTCCCCGTACTGCTAGCAGTAGCATTCTTAACACTCATTGAACGAAAAGTGCTAGGATACATGCAACTACGAAAAGGGCCTAATGTAGTAGGCCCCTACGGACTACTACAGCCTATTGCAGATGGAGTAAAACTATTCATTAAAGAGCCCATTCGACCCTCCACATCATCACAATTTATATTTTTAATAACCCCAATTTTAGCCTTAACTATTGCCCTCACCCTATGAGCCCCCATACCCATCCCTCACCCAATAACGGACCTAAATCTAAGCATCCTATTCATCCTTGCCCTCTCAAGCCTGGCAGTCTACTCCATTTTAGGCTCAGGATGAGCATCCAACTCCAAATATGCCTTAATTGGAGCACTCCGGGCTGTTGCACAAACCATCTCATATGAAGTAAGCCTAGGACTTATTCTCCTAGCAACGATCGTATTAACAGGTGGCTTTTCCCTAAAAATATTTAATGCTACCCAAGAAAGCATCTGACTGCTAGCTCCAGCCTGACCCCTTGCCATAATATGATACGTATCAACCCTAGCAGAAACAAACCGAGCCCCATTTGATCTAACAGAAGGGGAGTCCGAACTAGTGTCAGGCTTTAACGTAGAATATGCAGGAGGACCCTTTGCCCTATTTTTCCTAGCAGAATACGCCAACATCCTCTTAATAAATACCCTATCCACCATTCTATTTATGGGAGCATCACACATCCCCACCCTGCCAGAATTAACTTCCCTCAACCTCATGACAAAAGCAGCTATACTCTCCATAGTATTCCTATGAGTGCGTGCCTCATACCCACGATTCCGATACGACCAGCTAATGCATCTAGTGTGAAAAAACTTCCTCCCCCTAACCCTCGCGCTGGTCCTATGACATACAGCCCTTCCAATCGCCATAGCCGGCTTACCCCCACAACTCTAACACTATAAAGGAACTATGCCTGAAATTCAAGGACCACTTTGATAGAGTGACTCACGAGGGTTAAAGTCCCTCTAGTTCCTAGAAAGAAGGGAATCGAACCCATACTCAAGAGATCAAAACTCAAGGTGCTTCCACTACACCACTTTCTAGCAGAGTAAGCTAATTAAGCTTTTGGGTCCATACCCCAATCAATGTTGGTTAAAGTCCTTCCTCTGCTAATGAATCCCTACGTATTATCCATAATTATCTCTAGTCTAGGCCTAGGAACAACCCTCACATTCATTAGCTCCCACTGACTCTTAGCCTGAATAGGCCTAGAAATTAACACCCTAGCAATTATACCCCTCATAGCACAACAACACCACCCCCGAGCAGTAGAGGCAACAACAAAGTATTTCCTCACACAAGCAACAGCTGCTGCCCTAATCCTATTCGCCACAACAACAAATGCCTGAATTACGGGGGAATGAAGCATTGATCACCTCTCTCACCCAGCATCAACAGCACTAGCAACCATTGCCATCGCACTTAAAATTGGACTGGCCCCAGTACATTTCTGACTTCCAGAAGTATTGCAAGGACTAAGCCTAACCACCGGACTAATCCTGTCTACATGACAAAAACTAGCCCCAATAGCATTAATTATTCAAATCGCCCCTAATACCGACCAACTCATTCTTACAACCCTAGGAATTTTATCTACAATGGTGGGGGGATGAGGAGGCTTAAACCAAACCCAGCTACGAAAAATTCTAGCATACTCCTCAATCGCACACCTAGGCTGAATAGTTATCATCTTACAATATGCTCCCCATCTTACCATCCTCACCCTAACAATCTACATCCTAATAACCTCAACGATATTCATAGTTTTTAACATCCTAAAAGCAACCAAAACAAGCACATTAACCCTAAAATGAACCAAAAATCCAACCCTGCTAGCAGTAACCGCATTGTCCCTTCTATCCCTAGGAGGCCTCCCCCCTCTTACAGGCTTCATACCAAAATGATTGATTCTGCAAGAACTAACTAAGCAAGGACTACCACTAACCGCCACCATCATGGCCATAAGCGCACTACTAAGCTTATTCTTCTACCTCCGACTATGCTATGCCATGGTCCTCACCATCTCACCTAACACAAGTAATGCCCAAACCCCTTGACGACTACAAAACCTCCCCACAACACTACCTCTATCGGCCTTCATAATAACAACAACCCTCATACTACCTATTACCCCCTCAATCTTAGCACTAACACTCTAGGGATTTAGGAATAATTTAGACCAAGAGCCTTCAAAGCTCTAAGCAGGAGTTAAAGCCTCCTAATCCCTGAAATAAGACTTGCAGGACTCTACCCCACATCTTCTGAATGCAACCCAGACACTTTAATTAAGCTAAAGCCTTTCTAGATGAGAAGGCCTCGATCCTACAAATGCTTAGTTAACAGCTAAGCGCTCAAACCAGCGAGCATTCATCTAATCTCCCCGCCGCTCAAGAAAGGCGGGTTCCCCCGAATAAAGCCTTGGCGGGTGTTACCTCGCGTCTCTGGATTTGCAATCCAACGTGTCATCTTCACCACAAAGCTAATGATAGGAAGAGGGATCAAACCTCTGTCTTCAGGGCTACAACCTACCGCTTTACTCAGCCATCCTACCTGTGACCGTCACACGCTGACTTTTTTCTACTAATCACAAAGACATTGGCACCCTTTATTTGGTATTTGGTGCTTGAGCTGGAATAGTTGGAACTGCTCTAAGCCTCTTAATTCGGGCAGAACTTAGCCAACCCGGGTCACTCATAGGCGACGACCAAATCTACAATGTAATCGTTACAGCACATGCTTTCGTAATAATTTTCTTTATAGTAATGCCAATTTTAATTGGCGGCTTCGGAAACTGATTGGTACCACTTATGATCGGCGCCCCCGATATAGCCTTCCCCCGAATAAATAACATAAGCTTCTGATTATTACCTCCGTCCTTCCTACTACTACTAGCCTCATCAGGGGTAGAAGCAGGTGCTGGAACAGGATGGACCGTATACCCCCCACTAGCAGGTAATCTAGCACATGCTGGAGCATCCGTTGATCTTACAATTTTTTCACTACACCTAGCTGGTGTGTCATCAATTTTAGGTGCAATCAATTTTATTACTACCATCATCAATATGAAACCCCCAGCAATCTCACAATACCAGACCCCTCTATTCGTATGAGCCGTTTTAATTACAGCAGTACTCCTCCTTCTTTCCTTACCCGTGCTAGCCGCAGGAATTACAATACTACTTACGGACCGAAATATTAACACGACATTCTTTGACCCGGCAGGAGGTGGAGACCCTATTCTATACCAACATTTGTTCTGATTCTTTGGTCACCCGGAAGTATATATTTTAATTCTTCCAGGCTTCGGTATAATTTCACATATCGTTGCCTACTACGCCGGCAAAAAAGAACCGTTCGGGTACATAGGAATAGTATGAGCCATAATAGCAATTGGACTTCTAGGCTTCATTGTTTGAGCCCACCATATGTTTACCGTAGGTATAGACGTAGACACCCGAGCTTATTTTACTTCTGCAACAATAATTATTGCTATCCCAACGGGAGTTAAAGTATTTAGCTGACTGGCTACTCTTCACGGAGGCTCAATTAAATGAGAAACACCTCTGCTATGGGCCCTAGGTTTTATCTTCCTATTTACAGTAGGAGGCCTAACGGGAATTGTACTAGCCAACTCATCCTTAGACATCGTCCTACACGACACGTACTACGTAGTTGCCCACTTCCACTATGTCCTATCAATAGGAGCTGTATTTGCAATCATAGGAGCCTTCGTACACTGATTCCCCTTATTTACAGGATATACCCTACATAGCACCTGAACGAAAATCCACTTTGGGGTAATATTCGCCGGTGTAAACCTCACATTCTTCCCACAACACTTTCTTGGACTAGCAGGAATACCACGACGATACTCCGACTACCCAGACGCCTACACATTATGAAACACCGTCTCCTCAATTGGCTCATTAATTTCTCTAGTCGCAGTAATTATATTCCTGTTTATCCTGTGAGAAGCTTTCTCAGCCAAACGAGAAGTGCTAGCCGTTGAACTTACAGCCACAAACCCAGAATGACTCCACGGATGTCCACCACCATATCACACCTTTGAAGAGCCAGGATTCGTGCAAGTCCAAAATAATTAACGAGAAAGGAAGGAATTGAACCCCCATGTGCTAGTTTCAAGCCAGCCGCATAACCACTCTGCCACTTTCTTAATAAGATGCTAGTAAAATAATTACACTGCCTTGTCAAGGCAGAATTGTAGGTTGAACTCCTGCGCATCTTAAGCTAAAAGCTATAATGGCACATCCCTCACAATTAGGATTCCAAGACGCGGCCTCACCTGTAATAGAAGAACTCTTACACTTCCATGACCATGCACTAATAATTGTATTCTTAATTAGCACTCTCGTCCTTTACATTATTGTAGCGATGGTATCAACCAAAGTAACTAATAAATATATTTTAGACTCCCAAGAAATCGAAATTATCTGAACTATTTTACCAGCTATTATCCTGACCCTAATTGCCCTTCCCTCCCTACGAATTTTATACCTAATAGATGAAATTAACGACCCGCACCTCACAGTAAAAGCCATAGGACATCAGTGATACTGAAGCTATGAGTATACTGACTATGAAAGCCTAGGATTTGACTCATATATAGTACCCACCCAAGACCTGACCCCAGGACAATTCCGACTCCTAGAAACCGACCACCGAATAATTATTCCAATGGACTCTCCAGTACGAGTTATAGTATCAGCAGAAGATGTTCTCCACTCATGAGCTGTTCCAGCTTTAGGGATTAAAATAGACGGCGTACCAGGTCGCCTCAACCAAACAGCATTCATTGCCTCTCGCCCAGGAGTCTTCTATGGTCAATGTTCAGAAATCTGCGGAGCCAATCACAGTTTTATGCCAATTGTAGTAGAAGCAGTACCCCTAGAACACTTTGAAAACTGATCCTCCCTAATACTTAAAGATATCTCACTAAGAAGCTAAATCGGACACAGCGTTAGCCTTTTAAGCTAAAAATTGGCGGCCTCCAACCGCCCTTAGTGACATGCCCCAATTAAACCCAGCGCCATGATTCACCATTCTACTATTTTCATGATTAGTATTCTTAACAGTAATCCCCCCAAAAGTTATAAAATTTACCTTCAACAATGAACCTGCCCCAATAAGTACAAAAAAATCACCAACAGAGCCTTGAAACTGACCATGACATTAAGCTTTTTTGACCAATTTATGAGCCCCACATTCATAGGAATCCCACTAATTATTGTAGCCCTAAGCCTACCATGAATTCTTTACCCTACACCATCAAGTCGATGAATTAATAACCGAGTAACTACCCTACAAGGATGATTTATTAACCGATTTACACAACAAATATTCCTACCTCTTAATCAAAACGGCCACAAATGAGCAATCCTAATAGCTTCACTAATATTGTTTCTCATTACACTCAACATATTGGGCTTATTACCATATACATTTACACCCACTACACAACTCTCTCTTAACATAGGCTTTGCCGTACCACTATGACTGGCCACAGTACTAATTGGAATACGGAACCAGCCCACAATAGCGTTAGGACACCTTCTCCCAGAGGGAACCCCAACCCCCCTAATCCCCTTTTTAATTATTATCGAAACATTTAGTCTTCTTATCCGCCCTATCGCCCTAGGGGTTCGACTCACGGCCAACCTAACAGCAGGACACCTTCTCATCCAATTAATTGCAACAGCCGCCTTCGTCCTCCTCCCTATAATACCCACCGTAGCCATCCTCACAACTATTACCCTGTTCCTCCTAACCCTGCTAGAAGTAGCAGTAGCAATAATTCAAGCATACGTCTTCGTACTTCTACTCACACTATACCTTCAAGAAAACATCTAATGGCACACCAAGCACACGCATATCACATGGTAGACCCAAGCCCCTGACCTCTTACAGGAGCAGTAGCCGCCCTATTAATAACATCCGGACTAGCAATCTGATTTCACTTCCATTCAACTACACTAATGTCAATTGGATTAATACTTCTCCTTTTGACTATATACCAATGATGACGAGACATTATCCGAGAAGGAACATTCCAAGGACACCACACTCCCCCTGTACAAAAAGGCCTACGATACGGAATAATCCTATTCATCACCTCAGAAGTCTTCTTCTTCCTAGGATTCTTTTGAGCATTTTATCACGCAAGCCTGGCCCCCACACCAGAACTAGGAGGATGCTGACCTCCCACAGGAATTACCCCCCTAGACCCGTTCGAAGTCCCACTTCTCAACACCGCAGTTCTACTTGCCTCCGGAGTTACCGTCACTTGAGCACACCACAGCTTAATGGAAGGAGAACGCAAACAAGCTATCCAATCCCTTACCTTAACAATCCTGCTAGGGTTTTACTTTACCGCCCTCCAAGCCATAGAATACTATGAAGCCCCCTTTACGATTGCTGACGGAGTCTATGGCTCTACATTCTTCGTAGCCACAGGATTCCACGGCTTACATGTAATTATTGGCTCTACATTCCTAGCCGTATGCCTTATACGACAAATCCTCTACCACTTTACATCCGAACACCACTTTGGATTTGAAGCCGCCGCTTGATATTGACATTTCGTAGACGTAGTATGACTATTCCTATACGTATCTATTTACTGATGAGGCTCATAATCTTTCTAGTATTAACGCTAGTACAAGTGACTTCCAATCATTTAGTCTTGGTTAAACCCCAAGGAAAGATAATGAACTTAGTTATAACCATCCTCATAATCTCATTACTGTTGTCGGCCATCCTGGCAACCGTTGCATTCTGATTACCACAGATAAACCCGGACATAGAAAAGCTATCCCCCTACGAATGCGGCTTTGACCCACTAGGATCAGCACGCCTTCCTTTTTCCCTACGATTTTTCCTAGTAGCAATTCTTTTCCTCCTATTTGACCTAGAAATCGCACTCCTACTACCACTACCATGAGGGACTCAACTTATAGAACCAACAATTACTATACTAATAGCAGTAGCAATTCTAACCTTATTAACACTAGGTCTCGTATACGAATGAATTCAAGGGGGCCTAGAATGAGCAGAATAGAAGGTTAGTCCAAACAAGACCTCTGATTTCGGCTCAGAAAATCATGGTTAAAATCCATGACCTTCATATGACCCCCATACATTTTAGTTTCACCTCGGCATTCATTCTAGGGCTAATAGGCCTAACCTTCCACCGCACGCACTTACTTTCCGCCCTGCTATGCCTCGAAGGAATAATACTATCACTGTTCATTGCCCTATCCTTATGAACACTGCAATTTGAGACAACAAACTACTCCGCTGCCCCTATACTACTTCTAGCTTTCTCAGCATGTGAGGCCAGCACAGGCCTAGCCCTGCTGGTTGCTACAGCACGTACACACGGCACCGACCGCCTACAAAACCTCAACCTACTACAATGCTAAAAGTATTAATCCCGACTGCAATGCTAATTCCCACAATCTGGCTGGTCCGAGCCAAATGACTATGATTTACTACCATCACCCAAAGCCTGCTAATTACTTTAATTAGCCTTAATTGACTAAAATGAGACTCAGAAACCGGCTGAGCTTCCGCCAACTACTACATAGCCACAGATCCCTTATCTACCCCACTACTAGTACTAACCTGCTGACTACTGCCCATAATAATCTTAGCCAGCCAAAACCACATGAACTCAGAGCCAATCAGCCGACAACGACTATATATTTCATTACTTACGTCCCTACAACTATTTTTAATTATAGCATTTAGCGCAACAGAAATTTTCATATTCTACGTCATATTTGAAGCCACATTAATTCCAACTTTAATTCTTATTACCCGATGAGGAAATCAAGCCGAACGCCTAAATGCCGGAACATACTTCTTATTCTACACACTAGCAGGGTCACTCCCCCTACTAGTAGCCCTCTTACTTCTACAGACAGAAACAGGAACCCTGTCTATATTAACACTACAGTTCTCAAAACCTTTAAGCCTCTGCTCATGAAGTAGTAAAATTTGGTGAGCAGGCTGCATAATCGCTTTCCTCGTAAAAATGCCCCTATACGGAGTACATCTATGACTACCAAAAGCCCATGTAGAAGCCCCCATTGCCGGCTCAATAGTGCTAGCAGCCGTGCTACTAAAGCTAGGAGGCTATGGCATAATACGAATATCCATTATCCTAGACCCCGCCACCAAAGAAATAGCCTACCCATTTATTGTTCTAGCCCTATGAGGCATTATTATAACAGGGTCTATCTGCCTCCGGCAGACAGACCTAAAATCCCTAATTGCCTACTCCTCAGTCAGCCACATAGGATTGGTCGTAGGAGGCATCCTCATCCAAACCCCATGAGGTTTTACAGGGGCAATCGCCCTAATAATTGCTCACGGCCTAGCATCCTCAGCATTATTCTGCTTAGCAAACACAAGCTATGAACGAACGCACAGCCGAACCCTAATGCTTACCCGAGGACTACAAATAATTCTCCCACTATCAGCAACCTGATGATTCCTAATAAACTTAGCCAACCTAGCACTACCCCCTCTACCCAATCTTATGGGAGAACTAGTAATTATCACTGCAATATTTAATTGATCCCCATGAACTATTGTTCTTACCGGAGCCGGAACACTAATTACAGCGTGCTACTCTCTTTATTTATTCTTAATGTCACAACGAGGCCCCACACCAACCCACATAATTAACCTTCCCCCGTCCCATACTCGAGAACACCTACTAATAACCCTACACCTAATTCCCATCATCATACTAGTTGCAAAACCAGAACTAATATGAGGCTGATGCTATTGTAGATATAGTTTTAACTAAAACGCTAGATTGTGATTCTAGAAATAGAGGTTAAATCCCCCTTATCCACCGAGAGAGGCCAGTAGCAATAAAAACTGCTAATTTTTATTACCCCGGTTAAACTCCGCGGCTCCCTCGAGTTTCTAAAGGATAATAGCTCATCCGTTGGTCTTAGGAACCAAAAACTCTTGGTGCAACTCCAAGTAGAAACTATGCAGACAACAGCAATAATAGTATCCTCAAGTCTAATACTGATATTAGGAATCTTAATTTTTCCATTAATTACTACGCTCCGTCCAAAATCCTATACAGAAAACTGAGCTGCCTCCCACGTAAAAACCGCAGTAAGCACTGCATTTGTTATTAGTCTTATCCCATTATTTATTTTCCTAGACCAGGGAGTAGAAACGATTACAACCAACTGACACTGAATAAACATCATAACATTTAACGTTAATATTAGCTTCAAATTTGACACATACTCACTAGTTTTCATCCCCATTGCACTCTACGTAACATGGTCTATCCTAGAATTTGCACTATGATATATACACTCAGACCCTAACGTCAACCGATTCTTTAAATACCTGCTTCTTTTTCTTGTAGCAATAATTATCCTAGTAACCGCTAACAACATATTCCAACTATTCATTGGCTGAGAAGGCGTGGGGATCATATCCTTCCTCCTAATTGGATGATGATATGGACGAAGTGACGCCAATACAGCAGCACTGCAAGCCGTCATTTATAACCGAGTAGGAGACATTGGACTAATCCTAACCATAGCTTGATTCGCCACCAACATTAACTCATGAGAAATCCAACAAGTCTTTATAGCATCAAAAGACATAAACATAACCCTCCCCCTCATAGGACTGATTTTAGCCGCTACAGGAAAATCAGCCCAATTTGGACTTCACCCCTGACTCCCGGCAGCCATGGAAGGCCCCACCCCAGTATCTGCCCTACTACACTCCAGCACAATGGTCGTCGCAGGCATTTTCCTCCTTATCCGCCTACACCCCCTCATAGAACTCAACAATACCGCACTAACTACATGCCTATGCCTAGGGGCCCTAACCACCCTATTTACCGCCACCTGTGCCCTGACCCAAAATGACATCAAAAAAATCGTCGCATTTTCAACCTCAAGCCAGCTAGGACTAATAATAGTTACCATCGGCCTTAATCTTCCACAATTAGCTTTCCTACATATCTGCACCCATGCCTTCTTCAAAGCAATACTATTCCTATGCTCCGGCTCTATTATTCACAACCTTAATAACGAACAGGACATCCGAAAAATAGGAGGGTTACACAACCTCCTTCCATTCACCACGTCTTGCTTAACCATTGGAAGCCTGGCCCTCACAGGAACTCCATTCCTGGCAGGATTCTTCTCAAAAGATGCTATCATTGAAGCCCTAAATACCTCCTACCTAAACGCCTGAGCCCTAACTCTAACCATAATCGCCACCTCTTTCACCGCCGTCTACAGCTTCCGTGTTATCTTTTTCGCCTCCATGGGATCCCCCCGATTCTTACCATCCTCACCCATTAATGAAAACAACCCCCTCATTATTAACCCCATCAAACGCCTAGCATGAGGCAGCATCATTGCAGGCCTAATTATTACCGCCAACCTCGTCCCAGCAAAAACAGCTACAATAACCATACCCTCATACCTTAAACTAGCTGCTCTAGCAGTTACTATCCTAGGTCTCTTCACAGCTATAGAACTAACTAACCTAACCTCCAAACAATTCAAAAGCCTACCCACCCTCGCCCCCCATAACTTCTCAAATATGCTAGGATACTTTCCAATAATTATTCATCGAATAATGCCTAAAGCAAGCCTAACTATAGGCCAACTCGTCTCAACACAAATAGTTGATCAGACCTGAATAGAAAAGGGCCCTAAAGGACTAACCAACCCCCAGACCAAAATGGCCACCCTCACAAGCAATGCCCAACAGGGATTAATCAAAACTTACCTAACAATACTTATCCTTACCATTATACTGGCCATACTTACAACCATATTTTAAACAGCCCGAATTGCACCACGACTCAACCCACGAGTTAATTCCAGAACCACAAACAAAGTTAATAACAGCACTCAAGCACAAATTACAAGCATACCTCCACCTGAAGAATAAACCAAAGCAACACCACCAATATCCCCCCGTAGTATAAAAAATTCGTTTAGACTATCCACAACCACCCAAGACTTTCCATCTCACCCATCCAAAAACAAGCCCCCAAGCCCTGCTACACTAAAAATGTACAATAACACGTACCCAATTACAGAGCGATCTCCCCAAGACTCAGGATATGGTTCAGCAGCTAAAGCAGCCGAATAGGCAAAAACAACCAACATCCCACCCAAATAAATTAAAAACAGAACCAACGACAAAAATGATCCCCCACAACTAACTAAAATACCACACCCCACACCAGCCGCCACTACCAAACCTAAAGCAGCGAAATAAGGGGCAGGATTAGAAGCCACAGCAACTAGCCCCAAAACCAATGCAAACAAAAATAAATTAACAAGATAAGTCATAATTCCTACTTGGACTCTAACCAAGACCAATGACTTGAAAAACCACCGTTGTTATTCAACTACAGGAACCTAATGACAAGCCTACGAAAAACCCACCCCCTAATAAAAATCGCCAATGATGCACTAGTAGACCTACCAACCCCAGCCAACATTTCAGTTTGATGAAACTTTGGCTCTCTCCTAGGATTATGCTTGGTTTCCCAAATCCTAACAGGACTATTCCTAGCAATACACTATACCTCAGATATTTCAACAGCTTTTTCCTCCGTCGCACATATCTGCCGAGACGTCAACTATGGCTGATTAATCCGAAACATACACGCCAACGGTGCATCCTTCTTTTTTATCTGCATCTACCTGCACATCGCACGAGGACTATACTACGGATCTTACTTATATAAAGAAACATGAAACACCGGGGTTGTCCTCCTCCTATTAGTAATAATGACTGCCTTCGTGGGTTACGTTCTACCATGAGGACAAATATCCTTCTGAGGCGCCACAGTAATTACCAACCTCTTATCTGCAGTACCTTACGTAGGAGATGTACTCGTACAATGAATCTGAGGGGGGTTCTCAGTAGATAACGCCACACTAACTCGGTTCTTTGCATTCCATTTCCTATTCCCCTTCGTCATTGCAGCCGCTGTCCTCCTCCATCTCCTATTTTTACATGAGACAGGCTCAAACAACCCAACGGGCCTAAACTCCAATGCAGACAAAATCCCATTTCACCCCTACTTTTCTTACAAAGATGTCCTAGGCTTCATTATTCTACTATTCACACTAGCTTCTTTGGCCCTATTCTCCCCCAACCTACTAGGAGACCCCGAAAATTTTACCCCCGCCAACCCACTAGTCACCCCACCCCATATTAAACCAGAATGATACTTCCTATTTGCATATGCTATTCTACGATCAATCCCAAACAAACTGGGAGGAGTATTAGCCTTATTATTCTCGATTCTCGTACTAATAGTAGTTCCAATACTCCACACCTCAAAACAACGAGGACTAACTTTCCGTCCCCTGACTCAATTCCTATTCTGAACCCTGGTAGCAGATATAATCATCCTAACCTGAATCGGAGGCATGCCAGTAGAACATCCATTTATCATTATTGGACAAATCGCATCCGTCGTCTACTTCGCCCTCTTCCTAATCTTATTCCCCCTCGCCGGCTGGGTCGAAAACAAAGCCCTCAAACTGAACTGTCCTAGTAGCTTAGTATTTAAAGCACCAGTCTTGTAAACCGGAGACCGGAGGCTAAATTCCTCCCTAGGGCCCAAAGAAAGAAGACTTCAACTTCCATCTCTAACTCCCAAAGCTAGAATTTTAAATTAAACTATTCTCTGGCCTTTACAGTATAGTACATTATACAATGGTATAGTACATTATACAATGGTATAGTACATTATACAATGGTATAGTACATATTATGTATAATAGTACATTATACAATGGTATAGTACATATTATGTATAATAGTACATTATACAATGGTATAGTACATATTATGTATAATAGTACATTATACAATGGTATAGTACATATTATGTATAATAGTACATTATACAATGGTATAGTACATATTATGGTATAATAGTACATTATACAATGGTATAGTACATATTATGTATAATAGTACATTATACAATGGTATAGTACATATTATGTATAATAGTACATTATACAATGGGTATAGTACATATTATGTACGGTACTAAAACTTGGTTAGTAAGAGACCACCAACTAATTGATTTCAAGAGTACAACATCCATGATAGGGTCAAGGGCAGTAATAGTGGGGGTAGCACAACTGAATTATTACTGGCATCTGGTTCCTATTTCAGGTCCAAAAATATAATCAACCCCTAAACTTTAATTTTATCAGGCATATGATTAATGGTGTAATACTAATAAATCCATGACCCACCATGCCACAGGCGAAGTTTAAATGCATAGGGTTCTCTTTTATTTCTTTTGTACTTTCAGCTGACATTACTGTGCTTATGAATAACTAACAAGGTTGGACATAATTGGTTTAAACACGTTGATGTAACTCTTGAACGACATAGACGGATACATACATAACTTATATCAAGGACATAAGTGTTACCCAAACTCCCACGCAATTGAGATCTCCCTAGGGTAGGATACTAAAACTTTTTTAAACGCGTTAAACCCCCCTTACCCCCCACGCCGGAGTGAAGCTATATTTCCTGTTAAACCCCCAAAACCAGGAAACCCCAACGACGCTTTACAATAATCCCGAATTTTTTATCTATATAGTATTAATGACCCACACATAATCTAAG